AAGATTGTTTACGAATAAAAACGAATAAAAATTCCCATTCAAATACATAAGAATTGTATAGGAACCGAAATAATCTTTTATTTTCTTTTGAAAAAAGGCAAATGGATTTCTTCTGAGTAATGAGAAAACTATTCAAATTATGATATTCGCGAAGAAAGAACTGCAATAAATGTAAAAAGGGAACATCTTGAACCCAGCATTGAAGAATTTGAACCAAGATTTCCATATGTATGGAATGAGGTATTAGTATATCTGAGACATAATTTAAATATGAGAATTTGTCCTCTAAAAAGGGAAAAATTGAATGAATTGATCGTAAATTATGATATCTTGGTATTTCTTTTTCTTTGAAATAAGATACTAATCGCAACAAGAATGGAATTTCTACAATAATTCCAAAACTTTCTGATATCATTTGAGAATGAAAATGAGAAAAAAAAAATTATTGTGGTTGTATTCAACCAATCGATTTTGATTAGAATCATTAACCAAAGAAATCAAATAATTTTGTTGATAGATTTGAGTAATTAAACGTTTTATAAGTACTAAACTAGATTTATTGTCATAACCAAAAACTTCCACAAGTTCGTAAAAAATCGAACCATTTAACCCATGATTATGAGCAAATGCATAAATATATTCCTGAAAGAGTAGCGGATATAGGAAGTGTTGTTGCCAAGATCTATCCTTTTCTAAATATCCTTGTAATTCTTCCATTGACTTACATTTTTTCTACTTGAAACAAAAACAGTGAGCATTTCTTGGGTTATTAATACATAGTGCAATATGGTCAGAACAAGGTATGTATTATGTACAAAAATATATATATACCCCGGAAACAGAAAGTCCAATCAACAGACCTTTTTCCTCTCCCCTTCTATCTAATGGGTTTATCCTCGTTATAATTACTAGAGGTTCAAAAATCTTTTATTTTTGCAACCCGATCGCTCTTTTGACTTTGGAACAAATTCTTTTTGTCAGTATACTGTTTCTTCTACACATTCGTTTCCAATCTATAATAGAGAATAGTTAGGATTTTTTAAAAAAGAAAAAAAAAGAATCAAAGGACCGCTCACAGGAGAACCTTTTCCCGCATCAGGCACTAATTTTTTTTAACGTCTAATTAGATCGGGTAATTATTCAAATTAAGAATGGAAGCTCGTTGTTTTTTTTACCAGAATTGTAGCCGTAGGGCTCTATCCATTTATTCATTAAACCCAACTGTAAATGTGAATTTTTTTTGTCTTCCTCCTAAAATAAAAACAAAATTTTGGAATGATCTGGTAAGGATCGACTCAAAATTCTCCTAAAAAAAAAAATAAGAATCTAATAAGAAATTAAGAAATTCCATTTTCTTCTTATTATTACGACATGCTGTTTTTTCCATCCATTACCTTTCAGGATCAGTCGCAGTTTTATAGACTCTACCAATAGTCTGGACGAATTCGTTGCTTCATCCAAATGTGTAAAAGATCATAGTCGCACTTAAAAGCCGAGTACTCTACCGTTGAGTTAGCAACCCATATAAATATGATTTATAGATACGATCGAAATAAAAAAAATCAATTGAATTGCACTGTACAACTACGTCAAAACATTGAACTAACAAGAAATAGAAAGGAAAGATTTTATGATCAATTTTAAACACCAAAATAGCAAAAAAAATGGATCGGATTAAAAAACAACGGATTCCCAATAGAAATATCAAATTTTACGGACCACCCTTTTTCTCAAAATTTTTTATTTTCGTTAACAAAATACATCTTGTATATGTATAACAGTAAATCTGGCAAACCCATCATTTGCCTGAAGTAAAGGAAAAACCAATTAGGGGTCGGAATAAACAGATCCGCTTATCTACGATCGAATTATATTTGTTTGATACAACATTGTCAATATGAATGGAAAACAAATTCAATTTACTTAATACTTAAATATTGTATTTAAGTATTAAGTAAATCAAATAAGAATTCGTGTTGGATTGGCACAACATAAATAAGAAATTTAGATGAAAAAAAAATAAGGAAAAGGTAGAGAAAAAATATGAATACAACAAGAAAAGAACAAATTTTGAGTAACTAATTGCCCAAAATAGATACTAGTTACCTTTTCTTTTTTATTTATTAAAAGAAATTTTGTTTTTTTCTTTATGAAGGTCCTTTTTTAACTTTAAATAATTCTGTCTTCCTTAAAATATCATGAACAGTTCCTGTAGGTTGAGCACCTTTTTCAAGGAAATAACGAATGGCGGGAACATTTAAATAAGTTTGATTCTGTATCGGGTCGTAAAAACCCACTTTTTGAAGATCTTTTCCTTCTCTTCGGGATCGAACATCAATTGCAACGATTCGATAGATCGCCCATTGGGATAGATGTAGATAAATAATACCCCCCCCCCCCCTAGAAACGTATAGGAGGCTTTCTCCTCATACGGCTCGAGAAAAAATGATTCTAATATTTCTATATATTCTGTATATAATGGCAAATAGATCCATAAAATAATGAAGTCGACTATAATTTGAGTCGTTTTTTGTTCTTACTTACAGATACATAAAAAAAGAAATAACATTCGTACTCATAACTCAAGTTGGGCAATTCTGAAAAAGTGCGAAGGTAACTCTTTAGACATTTCTTGAGTCGTCTCTAACCTCTTTTATTTGTCTCGTCTCGAATCTATTTTTCTTCTTCATTATAATAAAATGAAATAAAATTATTGAGACAATTGAAAATAGTGTTTCCTTGTTCCGGAATCCTTTCTCTTTACTTTGTAAAATCATTAGGTTTAGACATTACTTCGGTGATCTTTATTCCTTTTCAAAATGGCAGCAACATACCTTTTGTTTTTTGTTATTTCTTTCTATAAATAATACGAAAGATTAATTATAATACACTTTTCATTTTAATAGAAAAAGTTTTACCAATTTGGACAAATTTTACTTTTTTATTTTATTTCAAACTTGTTCGAATTTTAACCCTTCGATTTCGATATTGAGGATATATTTACAAAGTTGGTCTAACTTATTAATTGTTACTAACCCTAGATTCTTCCCCCCGATAAATGAATCAATACTTTTGGGTCGAGCTCCATTATGTACTATTCCTATTTACCAACCCAACACAAATTAGGTTCCTAGCAAGAACAGAACAAACTATGTCGATTCAAGAGCATCTTCATTCTTATAGAAAATGGTGGATGTAAGAATCCACAACGAATCATGTCCTTCAAGTCGCACGTTGCTTTCTACCACATCGTTTCAAACGAAGTTTTACCATAACATTCTTCTGATTAAATTTCGAACCGGTATGGAATTGATTCAATAGGGAATCCTGAATAGTCATTGGCTCAAATGAAACAGATTTCTAAAAAAGACGAATAAACGCGTTTACTTAAGTCTTACTTAATCTTCAACAGATTGTTCGGGATGATGAATCATAAAATAAAAAGGATCATCCCCCTTTTTTTTGAGCACATAAATTAAAAAGTAAAGGCCTTTACTTAATAGAATTATCCAATAGATTTTCAATCCCGGATGGATTTTCAATTCCGGAACAAAATCAGTTATTAACCAAATGTAAGCTATTCCGATGACTCGAAAAGGTCGGAAGTCTCTCTATAATATAGATTTTTCACACTTATTCAAGTACCAAGTGCTCACAAAAATGAAGATTCCAATCGTTTTTTGTTTTCGTGAGTATGGAATAGAAGAGGTTTCGTGTAAGATAAAAATCGTTATTCTTTCTTTCATCTGAAAGAGAGAATCAGAATCAAGAATAAGAAGAATCTAATTTTTTCATAATATCTATTATACAGCATACAGACCGATTTCTATTTCAATTCAGAATGCACCATGTGCGAATTCCCATTTTACGGGTATGGAACACAAGGTTTCCCTAAGTAACTAACTTCAATATGAATAGGAGTATGAACATACTCTGAATGGGAATGACCCCCCCAATTCTTCTTTGAATTCTTAATTCAAAGAAATATCTTTATTTCTACCCGTACATTGAATTCAGAACAAAGAAGGGGTTGGGTCACACATTATATATATCCAATATCCAAGCAAGATTAAACAGAAAATTGTTAAAGAGAAGAATCCTTCGTTTCTGATGGAGACGATCTGGGACGGAAGGATTCGAACCTCCGAATAGCGGGACCAAAACCCGTTGCCTTACCGCTTGGCCACGCCCCATTTAGGTTTTTATTCGACATTAATAAAAACTAATATTGGTATTGGTCATTCGTCAATCCCAGCCCAAATACATTGTTGCTAGGATTCAACACATGTAAATATAGAATCACAAAAAATTATTGATCATTACATAAAATTCAATTAATATATTGTACGAAACTATAATTCCTTGTATTCTCATTTGAGAATGAAAGGAAAGATTTTTGATTTGGAAGAGTTCGAAGAAAAAGAAGACCCATCTTTTCATTTTTCCTTCATAAAAAGAACTCAACCAAAATCAAATTTTCTAATCTACAAGAATGAAATGTTTGTTATGCTTAATATCTTTAGTTTAATCTGTATCTGTCTTAATTCCATCCTTTATTCAAGTAGTTTTTTCTTCGCTAAATTGCCCGAGGCTTATGCCTTTTTCAATCCAATCGTAGATGTTATGCCTGTCATACCTGTACTATTTTTTCTATTAGCTTTTGTTTGGCAAGCTGCTGTAAGTTTTCGATAAAATTTTTAATACTCTGCAAAATTCATGATTTATTCGAAAAAAAAATTCTAAAATAAAAATTGATAAGATCAGATAAGTTTTACATTAGGAACCCCCGATTCAAAAATAGAAATTCTTGTATATTGAATTGAATAACCACGGTGATAAATTTGGATCAACTTATTTCCTCGTTCTGACATTCCAGTAAACAAGGACTTTCTAAGAACCCACAATATCCAATAACGGATATGGCCAAACATTTTTGGTAATGAAGGAATCAAAACTTTTCTTTTCTTATTACAAAGTAGAAAGAAATTTGTTGAAAATTA